AAATATAGATAAAGTGGCTGAGAGAAAGCGGTGAATTGTAAATTCATAAACAAGTTTTATCTTCTTTATCAAGGGCTTTATAGTATAAAAATACATTGGATTGCAAATCTAAAAATGTGGGAACACTGAGGCTTAAGATTTAAAATTGTTTTATTTTAAGCTTTGAAGGCTTCTAGTTTATTTAACTTAAAATCTTAAAGTAATAAAAATATTGTTGGTAGTAGGATTAAAAATAGATTAAAAAATAAAAAAGGAGTTGAATAAATTTGTATAGGTGGATTGAATTTTCTTGATAAAATTATAAAAGGGTTAATAAGTAAAAAGAAGAAAATAGAAATTCGAAGATAAAAATACAAAGTAATAAGACTAGAAGAAAGAAGAAAAATTAAAGGGATAAATATTTTGTTATTAATTAATAATTGGATTAATATTCATTTTGGGATAAATCCAGCGAATGGGGGTAATCCTCCTAAGGATAGGAGATTTAAGGGGATAAGTAATGTATGAATAATGTTTGTTTGATTAAATTTAATCAACTGTGATAAGGTGAAGGTCTGAAATGTATTAAAGAAAATTATAATAACTGAAGAGATAATAGAATAGAAAAAAAAATATAAAATTCAGAATGTATCACTGATTGAGATACTAATTAATATTCATGATATATGATTAATAGAAGAGAAAGCTATAATTTTTCGTAGTTGGGTAGTGTTTAATCCCCCTAAAGCCCCGATTATTGCTGACATAATTGCTGAAAAGGAAATAATTTGTAATAGAAAGGGGTAGATAGAGAGGTAAGAAATAATAATTATTAGGGGAATTTTTTGGAAAGTTATAAGAAGAATTGCTTGGGGCCAAGTAAGTCCTATTATTACGTGAGGAAATCAAAAATGGAAAGGGGCTGTACCTAGTTTAAGGAGGAGGGCAATTAATAAAAGAAAGGTTCTTGTTTGGGTAAAAGATATAAACATACATCTTGATGTAACAAATAAAGTAGATCCTAAAGCTTGAATCAGAAAATATTTTAGAGCTCTTTCAGAGAAGTAAAAATTTATTTTAATAGTAATTAAGGGAATAAATGATATTATATTTAATTCTAATCCTACTCAAATACCAAATCAGGAGGAAGAGGAGATGGAAATAATAATTCCTAATATTAAAGAAGTAAAAAATAGAATATAAGAAATTGGAAATACCATTAGAAAGAGAAGAGAGTGAACTTTCATTTACAGGGTATGAGCCTATTAGCTTAGAGTTAGCTTATCTTTCAAAATGTAGGTGTTAATATTTAATTAAAGTAAAATTTATAGTAATTTAATATAGGTAAGGATTTACATAATTAGTTCTATCAAAACTACCCTTTAATTTCAGGCAGCTGTAACTTGTTATTGGGATTTATTGATTTATAGTTGTTATTCCTTAATATTATAATATTTTTATTTCATTATATTTTTATTAATAAATATAATATAATTTATTAAATGTTTGATTCTGGCTTATAATCTTTGTTGTATTATTAAGGTCACATGAAAATTATTATATAATAAAAAGTAAATTAATTTTATATTAATTATATTAGGTAATATAAAGTAACTTAATAATTATTTTTATTCTCAGTGTAAAATTTTAGTTATAATATATGAAAATATGAGCTAGTGATTAATATGAATTAATAAATCTGATAAAATATTTGTGCCAGCATTCGCGGTTAAACTTTAAGATTAAGTAAAGAAATAATATTAAAAAGTTATTTGTTAAAAGTATTAAATAAAAATTTCAATTATTAATAGGTGAAATTATTATTATTTTGTAAGTTTAAATTATATTTTAAGGAAGCTAATAAGCTTTAAGGATAAACTAGGATTAGATACCCTACTATATTAAAGTTAAATAAATAAATATTGAATTATTAGTAGGTATAGCTTAAAACTTTAAGAATTTGGCGGTAATTTAGTCTTGTCAGAGGAACCTGTTTAAAATTAATCGATACACCTCGTAATATCTTACTTATTTTTAGTTTGTATACCATCATTATTAGATAATTTTTAAAGAATAAATTATTAAAATTGAAATATTAAAAAAATTAGATCAAGGTGCAGCTTATAAATAAGTTTAAATGGGTTACAATAAATTTTATTTAAACGAAGTGGATTAGTAAGTTTAATTTAGGAAGGAGGATTTGATTGTAATATAAGTTTAATAAGCTTATAAGATAAGGGCTCTAAATTATGTACATATCGCCCGTCGCTTTCATTAATTAATGAGATAAGTCGTAACATAGTAGGTATACTGGAAAGTGTATCTAGAATTGTAAATTATTTTAAATAATTTCATTTATATTGAAATATATCGCTAGGGTTAGCTGGAATTTAATTTAAACATATCGGAGTAAAAATAAATTAAAGAGAGTAATACTGTAATAGAAATAATGTATAATTATGTAAGTTATTTTTATATAAATTAATAAATAATGGTAAATTTATTGTAATTTTATAAATGTGTATTTATTATAATATATTATTAGACATAAATATAATATAGCTAATTAATTTGTAATAATTAAAATATTATAGAGGTTTAGAAAGAAATAACTATTAGATTTATATATATATAAGTGTAAAGAGCACAAAAAATTTTGATTTTTTAAGGGATGGTTGAAGTCCATTGTGTATAATAAATATTTAATATTGTTCAAAGTATAGCTAAGTAGAAATAGCATTTCGTTTACATTGAAATAAGTTATCGTGCAAATCGATTTACTTTGATTTTTATGACTTGTTATTTATGTGTTTATTGTAGTAAAGGTTTATATTTTAAAATAATTTATAAAGGTAAATTAATAGTAGTTATTAATGAATAAAAAGTAGATGGCTATAATAGAAAAGTACTGTGAAGGAAAGTTTAAATCATAATTATAAAAAGGAAAAGTAAGGGTGAAATTCTGTACCTTGGGTATTAGGGATAATCAATATATTATTAATTATTATTAAGTATCTCGAAATAAAAATAGTTAATTTTATAAAAGAGTTTTTATAATATAAAGATTTTTAATATAAAATTAGAAGTGAAATGTTAATCGGGTTTTATAATATCTAGTTCTTTAAAAAATAAATTTAATTTAGTCTTTATAATTATAAAATATAAAGAAAGAAAATAGAAGGGGAAAGCTTTTTATTTAGAAAATAGTTATAAATATAGATAATAGATTATCTAAGCTTAGAAGTAGCTATGTTGATAAAGTGTTTTAACTAAGAGTTGCGTTAAATTATTATTTTTATAAATCTTTATTATATATTAGAGAATTATTTATAATTTTAAATAATAAAATATAATGGTTTTATTAGTAGAAATTTTTATTTAAGTAATAAATTAAATATTGAATAAAAATATAAAATAATTAGGATAGTATAGAGGAATTCGGCAAAAGGTTTCTTTGCCTGTTTATCAAAAACATGTTTATTTGAAGTTATATATAATTTGGCCTGCCCCCTGATTATTAGTTAAAGGGCCGCAGTATTATAACTGTGCAAAGGTAGCATAATCATTAGGTTTTTAATTGAAATCTCGTATGAATGGTCGGACAAAAGAAAAGCTCTCTTTATATTAATTTTGAATTTAACTTTTAAGTGAAAAGGCTTAAATATACTAAAGGGACGATAAGACCCTATAAAACTTTACATTGTGATTATATTTTAGTAAATTTATAAATAAAGATTAAATTTGATTATTTGTTAGGCTGGGGAGGTACGAATAAATATTATTTTAACTGTTTGATGATTATACAATTATTAGTGGGTAAGTAAAAGATCCTTATTTCAAGATTAATAGATTAAGTTACTTTAGGGATAACAGCGTAATTTCTTTTGAGAGTTCTTATCGAAAGAGAAGATTGCGACCTCGATGTTGAATTAAAATATTCTATATAATGAAGAGGTTATATAAGAAGGTCTGTTCGACCTTTAAAATTTTACATGATTTGAGTTCAAACCGGTGTGAGCCAGGTTGGTTTCTATCTTTTAGTAAAGAAATAATTATTTTAGTACGAAAGGAGTAGATAATTGAAATAATTTTAAATTTGTTATTTTGGCAGATAAGATGCATTAAATTTAGGATTTAATTATATAGAGATCTATAAATAATAAATAATTGATAAAAATTATTATATGTTAATATTAATTAGGATTGTAAATTATATTTTTTTGCTTGTATGTGTTTTGGTAGGTGTAGCATTTATTACCTTATTGGAACGTAAAGGTCTGAGGTATATTCAAATTCGTAAGGGGCCGAATAAAGTAGGTTACATAGGTTTATTACAACCATTTTCTGATGCTTTAAAACTATTTACAAAGGAGCCTACTTTTTCTGTTGTATCAAATTTTTTGGTTTATTATATAGCTCCTGTTTTTAGGTTATTTATCTCTTTGTTAATATGAGTAGTTATTCCTTATAAAGTAGGTCTTTTAAGGTTTAATTTAGGTATGTTGTTTTTTTTGTGTTGTTTAAGATTTGGTGTTTATTCAACAATAATTGCTGGGTGATCTTCAAATTGCAAATATTCTCTTTTGGGCAGGCTTCGAGCTGTAGCTCAAACAATTTCTTATGAGGTAAGGTTAGCATTGATTTTGTTGTCTTTTATTATTTTAGTAGGAGGGTTTAATTTTGAAATATTTAATAAATATCAAGAGTCTATTTGATTTGTATTTATTTCAGTACCTTTGGCGTGTATTTGGTTTGGGTCTTGTTTAGCTGAAACAAATCGAACTCCTTTTGATTTTTCAGAAGGAGAGTCGGAGTTAGTTTCTGGATTCAATACTGAATATAGGAGAGGAGGGTTTGCTTTAATTTTTATAGCTGAGTATACTAGAATTTTATTTATAAGGGCTTTATTTGTAGTAATTTTTTTAGGTAGTGATTCTACTAATCTTTTTTTTTATGTTAAGTGTGGTTTTATTGCGTTTGTTTTTATTTGAGCTCGAGGCACACTTCCTCGATTTCGTTATGATAAATTAATATACTTAGCGTGAAAGGGGTATCTACCAGTGTCTATTAATTATTTTATGTTTTTTATTGGGTTTAAGTTTTTTTGTTTCTGTATTTATAATTAAATTAATATATTAATGTAAGTAAATTAATATATTTGTTTGCATTAATAATATTTAGGTTTAAATGAAGACGTGATTTAAATGAGATTATTATAATTATTAAGAATTTTTTCTTTTTTAATGTTTTCAAAACATTTGTTTTATTTTAAACTAAATAATCATTTTAATATTTTATCTCAATAAATTAATGTAAGGGGGTTAAGTAGATAAAAAGAAAAATATAAAATGGTTAAAATTTGGCCAGTTAAAATATAAGGAGGTTCTACAGGACGAGCACCGATTCAAGTTAATAAAATAATAATGCTTACTAAACATCAGAATATAATTTGATTAGATGGGTAAAATATAAGTCTACGAAATTTTGAAGAGTGAGAGAAAGGTAAAATTATAATAATTATTACAGACAAGACAAGAGCGATAACTCCCCCTAATTTATTAGGGATTGAGCGTAGAATAGCATATGCAAATAAAAAATATCATTCTGGTTGAATATGAGCAGGGGTAACAAGAGGGTTTGCTGGGATAAAATTATCAGGATCTCTTAGTAAATAAGGGTAAGAAAGTGAAAATAAAAGTAGGAATCATATTAAAATAATAAATCCTACAATGTCTTTAAAAGTAAAATAAGGGTGAAATGGAATTTTATCAATTTGTGCTGAAATTCCTATAGGATTATTAGCTCCAGCTTGATGTAGAAATATAATATGGATTAAAGAGAAAGCAGCAACAACAAAAGGTAAAATAAAATGAAAGGTGAAAAATCGTGTTAAGGTAGCATTGTCTACTGAAAAGCCTCCTCAAATTCATTGTACTAAATCTGTACCAATAAAGGGGATAGCTGAAAATAAATTTGTAATAACTGTAGCCCCTCAGAAAGATATTTGACCTCAAGGAAGTACATACCCTAGGAATGCTGTTGCTATTAATATAAATAAAATTAATACTCCTACTATTCAAGTATGGAAAATTATATAAGAACCATAAAATATTCCACGTCCTACGTGGATATAAAGACAAATAAAAAAAAAAGAGGCTCCATTAGCATGAGTAGTTCGTAATAATCAGCCGTAATTTACATCTCGGCAAATATGACCTACTCTGGAAAATGCTAAATCAATATGGGGAATATAATGTATAGCTAAAAATACACCAGTTATAATTTGTAGGATTAAACATAAACCTAAAAGTGATCCAAAATTTCATAAAATGGAAATATTTCTAGGTAGGGGCATATCTACTAATGCACTATTAGCAATTTTAAATAACGGATGGGATTTTCGGATAGGGGATATCATTAGTTTATTAACCGTAGTGGTCCTTTATATAAATTAATAATTTTAATTACTACTAAAAGTGTTAAAAGTAGATAGGAGATAATAAAAATAGTAAATAATATAGAAGGAGTGTTAAAAATTCATCTTGTAATATATGTAGTTGATGGTAGATTATTAATTGTAGAATTAGGTAAGTGGGAGGAAGAAGAAATAAGCACAGGGTCTAGAAGATAAAATAATAAAAATAATAATATAATGAAAATTAAGGTGAAAAAGGTTAAAATTAATGAAGGTATAAAAATTTCATTTGACGCCAAAGAGGCGACGTAAATAAATAAAACTAATATCCCTCCTAAGAAAATAAGGAATAAAATATATGAAAATCAAAATGAATAAGTATTTAGTCCCGCTGAGAATGAGATAATAATGGTTTGGGTTAGTAAATTTAATCCCATAGCAAGAGGGTGTATTATTCGAGTAAATATAATAGATAATATAATAATTATAGGAATTATAAATATTGTAATATCAAAGGTAGTTTAAAGTAAAAATATTAATTTTGGGGATTAAAGATAAAAGAATTTTCCTTTGAAGTTTTGAGAAAAATTATTCCATATTTGGCTTACAAGACCAAAGTTTTTATTAAACTATCAAAACTAATGATAAATTTTAACTTGATCAGGTTTATGAGGTCTTTTATTATAATTATTTGTGGCTTATGAAGTTTTATTAATTATCATAAACATTTATTAAATTCTTTATTAAGATTAGAATTTATAATATTAGGTGTGTATTGGTTATTAATATTACAAGTTTCAAATGTAGGGAGGGAAGTGTATTTTGTATTGTTTTTTTTAACATTAGTTGCTTGTGAAGGAGCTCTAGGATTATCTTTATTAGTATTTATTGTACGTAGACATGGTAGGGATTATTTTAGGGTGATTAATATTTTAGAGTGCTAAAATTTTTTATTCCTTTAATTTTATTGATTCAATTTTATAAAGAGTGAAAAATCATTCAACTAGGGTTAGGAGTAATAGCATTTTTATTAAGATTAATATGTTTTCATAATTTTTATATATATAATGTAGGATTTATATTTGGAATAGATTATTTAAGTTATATTATAGTTTATTTAAGGGTTTGAATTGTGTTTTTAGTTTTATTAGCAAGAGAAAGGATTAAAAGAGGGAAAAAATTTCATTTAAGGTTTATTATAGTAAATTTAATTTTATTAATATCTCTTATGATTACATTCTCTTCAATTAGGTATTTAATTTTTTATATTAGATTTGAAATATCTTTAATTCCTACATTAATTTTAATTTTAGGTTGGGGGTATCAACCTGAACGAATTCAGGCTGGGATTTATATGCTTTTTTATACTTTAACATTATCTTTACCTTTGTTAGTTTGTTTATTAAATATTTATTATAATAAAGGGAGGTTAATTATAATGATAAGTAGGTTAAAAGCAGGTAATATATATATAATAAATATTTGATATATTTTTATAGTTTTAGCATTTTTAGTAAAATTACCTATATATATATTTCATTTATGGTTACCAAAAGCTCATGTTGAAGCTCCTGTTGCGGGATCAATAATTTTAGCTGGGATTTTATTAAAATTAGGAGGTTATGGTTTATTTCGTGTGTTAATTTTATTTCAATTAACTGGAATTAGGTTTATAAATATTTGAATAAGAGTTGGGTTAATAGGGGGGTTTATTATTAGTTTAGTATGTTTACGTCAAGTAGATATAAAGTCTTTAATTGCTTATTCTTCTGTAGTACATATGGGATTGGTGTTATGTGGTCTTATAATTTATAGCTGGTGGGGGTTAATAGGAGCGGTTATAGTTATAATTGGGCATGGATTATGCTCTTCTGGCCTTTTTAGATTAGCTAATATAATTTATGAACGGGTAGGTAGGCGAAGCTTGCTTTTAAGGAAAGGATTATTAAATTTTATACCTAGCATAGGAATATGATGGTTTATTTTAAGAATTAGAAATATAGCAGCTCCTCCTTCATTAAATATAGTGGGTGAAATTAGGTTAATTATTAGTATAATTAGATGGAGGGAACTTACTATAATTGGTATTATATTAATTTCATTTTTTAGAGCTGCTTATACTTTATATATATATAGATTGAGACAGCATGGATTATTTTATAATTCTTTATATGCTTGTTGTTCTGGGAAGGTACGGGAATATATAGTTTTAATATTACATTGAATACCTTTAAATATTTTAATTCTAAATGTAAAAATAATCAGGAGGATTTAAATTGCTTAAATAATAAGATTTAAGCTATGTGGTGGAAGGTTTCTATACATTTGACTAGGATATTGTTTTTAATAATTAGTTGTTTAGTAAGAGGTATTTATGCTATTTTAAAACTTTATAGGAGTATAATTGAAGTAGTTGAATGGGAGGTTCTAAGATTGAATTCATGTTCAGTTGTTTTTACTTTAATTTTTGATTGGATTTCTTTATTATTCTTATGTTTTGTGTTTTTAATTTCAAGAAGAGTTCTTTATTATAGAGGTAGATATATAATAGGTGATAAAAATTTTAATCGATTTATATATCTTGTACTTATGTTTGTTTTTTCAATAGCAGCTATAGTTTTAAGTCCTAATTTAATTAGAATTTTATTAGGGTGAGATGGTTTAGGTTTAGTGTCCTATGTTCTTGTAATTTATTATCAAAATGAAAAATCAGCTAATGCTGGGATGTTAACTGTTTTATCTAATCGGGTAGGAGATGTAGCGATTCTTTTAAGAATTGGGTTAATAGTAAAATTAGGAGGTTGAAATTTTTTGTATTATGTTTATGACATAGGAGATGGTAAGTGGTTAGGATTTAAGTTTTTAATTATTTTAGCTGCTATAACTAAGAGAGCTCAAATTCCATTTTCTGCATGACTTCCTGCTGCTATGGCAGCACCTACTCCTGTTTCAGCGTTAGTACATTCTTCTACTCTTGTTACAGCCGGGGTATACTTGATAATTCGGTTTAGTCCTGTTTTAGGTTCTTATACTCAAAGAAGATTATTAATTATTTCTTGTTTAACTATATTTATAGCTGGATTAGGGGCTAATTTTGAATACGATTTAAAAAAAATTATTGCATTATCGACTTTGAGTCAATTAGGGGTAATATTAAGAATTTTAGCGTTAGGTTTTTCAGATCTTGCTTTTTTTCATCTTTTATGACATGCATTATTTAAAGCATTATTATTTATGTGTGCTGGGGTGTTTATTCATAGGGCAGGAGATTACCAAGATATTCGTTATATAGGGTGTTTAGTTAAATTTATACCTTATAGGGTAGTTTACATAAGGATTTGTAATTTTGCTTTATGTGGATTTCCTTTTTTAGCTGGATTTTATTCTAAGGATATAATTTTAGAGATTGCTTTAATAAGATGAGTAAATTTAGTTTGTTTATGGATATATATTTTAGCAACTGGATTAACTGTAGCTTATACCATACGATTAGTATTTTATAGGATAAGGGGTGAATTTAATTTAAATGTAGTAAGTAATTCTAAAGATATTAGAAATTTAATAACTGATTCTATAATTTTATTAGGGCTTGGGGCAATTATAGGGGGAGCAGGCTTATCTTGACTTTTATTCCCAGAGCCTTATATAATTTGTATAAGAGGTGTTATAAAAAGATTAATTATAGTAGCAAGAATTATTGGTGGATTTATTGGTTATATTTGTAATTTATTAAATGTGAATTATAGGTTGATTAGAATAAAAAATTATTTTTGGATTGTGTGTATAGGGTCAATATGATTTATACCATTTTTAAGATCTGTAAAAAATAGAGATTTTATCATAAAAATAAGAATTTTAATAGAAAAAACTGGGGAGAAAGGTTGACTTGAGGAATTTGGACCTCAGGGATTATATTGGAAATTTAATTATATATTTATAGGTTTAAATGAGTTACAGATAAATAATGTAAAGATTTTTATGAAAATCTTTGTTTTAAGAATATTAATTGTATTGTTTATAATTATTTGTTTATATAATTTATGTAGAATATTGTGTTGAAGTTACAAAAGAGATATTAATGTCTATAGACAAAAATTCAGGTAGTTTAAGTAAAATATTGATTTGTGGTGTCAAAGAAATAGTAATTATTCTGGGTTAATAGAGAAATTAGTTTATTAGAAAATAATGTTTTTAGAAATATTATATTTCAGCTTTACAACGAAAAAGTAAAATGGTAACTTGCACTATAAAAACTTAGAATATAAACGGAGTTTAACCGCTTTAATGGAAGTTAGAAGCTTCTGTATATACACAAATATCCTATTGATAGGAAGTCGTATTTCAATTGTATCATTAACAGTGATATGCCTCTATATTTGGCTTCTATCAAAATTAGAGGCTAATGCCAAATTTTTAGGTCGAAACTAAATGCAAATATTCGCTTTCTAATTACGAAACTAGTTTTTAACTTCTTATAAGTGCAAATTATATATCATATTTTATATTGACTATAGTTTCTTATTCGGATCATTCTAATGCTCCATGATACCATTCATAATATAATCCAAGAAGAAGAAGGAGAAGAAAAAAAATAATTGTGTATAATCAAGAGAAAACATTAGAAAGATTAATTACCGGGGCAATGGGAAGTAAAAGAGTAATTTCCACATCAAAAATTAAGAAAATTACTGCAATTAGAAAAAATCGTAATGAGAAAGGTAATCGTCTTGATCCTTTAGGATCAAATCCACATTCATATGGAGAGTTTTTTTCTCGATCTGAAATAGTTTTTTTTGCTAAAATTGAGGTTATTATTATAATAATAGTAGAGAGTAAAAATGTAAAGATAGAGATAGTAAATATAATTCAAATTATTTTCTCTAAAATTATAGGCTTTTTGATTGGAAATCAAATGTACTATTTATACTAAGAAAATTATATTAACCTCCTCATCAATAAATGAAAATATAAAGGAATAATCAAACTACATCAACAAAGTGCCAATATCACGCAGCTGCTTCAAACCCTAAATGATGATTGGAAGAGAAATGACAATTAAAAAGGCGTAAAAAGCAGATAAATAGGAATGTAGTACCAATAATTACATGAAGGCCATGGAAACCTGTAGCAACAAAAAAAGTAGAACCAAAAGCAGAGTCAGCAATAGAAAATGCCGATTCTAAGTATTCATAAGCTTGAAGAGAAGTAAAATAAATACCTAAGATAATAGTTAAAGCTAGACTTTGGACGGCTTGAGTAAAATTAGCTTCTATAATAGCATGATGGGCTCATGTTACTGTAGCTCCAGATGAAAGTAGGATTGTAGTATTAAGGAGGGGAATTTGAAATGGGTTAAAAGGTTGAATACCTAAAGGGGGTCAGTAAAGACCGATCTCAATAGTGGGTGAGAGCCTTCTATGAAAGAAAGCTCAAAAGAAAGAAAAAAAAAATAAAATTTCTGATAAAATAAAGAAAATTATACCTCATCGAAGACCTATTATAACTACTGATGTATGTGATCCTTGGTAAGTTCCTTCACGAACAACATCTCGTCATCATTGGATTATGGTTAAGATAGTTGCAATAAATCTAAGTAATAGTAAGTTTATATTATATTGATGGAATCATTTTATTAATCCTGTTGTTAATATTATAGCACTGATTGATCCTGTTAGTGGTCAAGGGCTTATATCTACCAAGTGATAAGGGTGGTGAGTGTGTAGAGATGACATTAGTTAATTTCTCTTATATAAAGAGTTCTTAAAATGGCAAAAACATAAGATTGAATAATTGCTACAGCAGACTCTAAAATTAAAAGTAAGATTTGGGAGATAATTAAAATAAATAGAATTGATAAGGAGAGTGAAGGGCCCGTATTTCCTAATAAGGTTAAAAGAAGGTGACCAGCAATTATATTTGCTGCTAACCGTACCCTTAAAGTCCCAGGGCGAATAATATTTCTAATTGTTTCAATTAAAACTATAAAAGGTATTAATATAGGAGGGGTACCTTGTGGCACTAAGTGGGCGAGTATGTGTTTAGTGTGAGTAATTCAACCGAAAATTATTAAAGTGATTCAAAAAGGAAGAGATAAAGAAAGTGTTATAACTAAGTGCCTAGATCTTGTAAATACATAAGGTAATAGGCCTAAGAAGTTATTGAAAATAATTAATCTAAAAATACTTATAAATAAAGTAGAAGCACCGAAGTGAGAAGGACAAAGTAAGGTTTTAAATTCATTATGAAGAGTTTGAATAATTTTTCTTCATAATAAAGATCATCGAGAAGGTGAAGCCCAATAAATAAATGGTAAGAATATTAAACCTAACAAAGTCGATAATCAATTAGTTGAAATTCTAAAAATTCTTGATGAAGGTTCAAAAATTGAAAATAAATTAGCTATAATTTTCAAAATAATGGAGAAAATAAATGGGAAGTTGGAGAAAAAGAAAATGATTTAAATGGTTTGATAAAATAATTAATTATTAAAAATAATGTTAAAGAAAAAAGAAAAAAAAATAAAAGAAATAATCAGAGAAGAGGAGATATTTGGGGCATAAAGAAGTGTCTAAAAGACAATTTAAATATGACAAATATATGTTATAAGATTAACTAACTTCTAGGGTTGTCACCAGAAGTAGGCGAGTACTATGGTAGGTTTAAAAGACCTATACTTATTTTTCAGTCATCGGGTGGGTTTAAATCGAAGAGGAAACTCAGTTTAAAAATGAATTAATTGAAGTTCTTTCAATTATAATTGGTATAAATCTATGGTTTGCTCCACAAATTTCTGAGCATTGGCCTAAAAATAAACCAGGTCGGTTAATTAAAAATCTAACTTGATTTAGACGGCCTGGTACGGCGTCAGCTTTAATACCTAGAGAAGGAACGGTCCACGAATGGATAACATCTGTTGCAGTAATGAGAACTCGGATTTGGGTATTTATAGGGATTATAGTTCGGTTATCGACATCTAATAATCGAAATGAGGATAAGTTTATTTCTTGGGTGGGTAATATGTAAGAATCAAATTCTAATTGTAAAAAGTCTGAATACTCATATCTTCAATATCATTGGTGACCAATTGTCTTTAATGTGATTGAAGGATAATTAATTTCATCTAGAAGGTATAAGAGGCGAAGAGAAGGAAGTGCAATAAAAATTAAAATAATTGCTGGGATTATAGTTCAAATTACTTCAATAGTTTGGTTTTCTAGCATATATCGATAAATAAATTTATTAATAAAAAGAATAGAGAGTAAATATCCTACAAAGGTAATAATAAGGATTAAAATAAGTATAATATGATCATGAAAAAAAATTAATTGTTCTATAAGAGGAGATGCTCTATCTTGAAACCCTAAATATGTTCATGTTGCCATTAATAATTCTAAAAGAAGAATAATCTTCATAATAGGGGTTTAAGTCCTATACATTTTCTGTCATTTTAGAAGTTAGTAATTAGTGGAATTTCTATATAAGAGTGATCTGCGGGAGGATAATTATGTTTTCATTCGATTGATGATGGAAGATAAGGTGGAAAAATAACTGCTCGATTAGAGGATAAGGATTCTCAAATAATAATCATGAATCTTAGTGCGGCAATGAAAGAAATTATAGAGCCTATAGATGAAATAATGTTTCATGTAGAGTAGGCGTCAGGGTAATCTGAATATCGACGGGGTATACCATTTAATCCAAGAAAATGTTGTGGGAAAAAGGTTAAATTTACCCCAATAAATATAACAAAAAAGTGAATTTTTATTCATTTAATGTTTAGAGATACTCCAGTGAATAATGGGAATCAGTGGGCAATTCCTCCAAAAATTCCGAAAACAGCTCCTATAGATAAAACATAATGGAAATGAGCTACAACATAATAGGTGTCGTGGAGTAAAATATCAATAGATGAATTTGCTAAAACAACTCCTGTTAAACCTCCTACGGTAAAGAGAAAAATAAATCCAAGGGCCCAAAGTAGAGAAGGGCTGAAATTAATTTGTCTTCCATGCAAAGTTCTTAACCATCTAAAAATTTTAATTCCTGTAGGCACAGCAATAATTATAGTAGCGGAAGTAAAATAAGCTCGAGTGTCTACATCTATACCTACAGTAAATATATGATGAGCTCAAACTACGAAGCCTAAAATACCAATTGCAGCTATAGCATAAATTATACCTAAAGTACCGAAGGATTCTTTTTTACCAGATTCTTGGCTTACAATATGGGAAATTATACCAAATGCAGGAAGAATTAAAATATAAACTTCTGGGTGGCCAAAGAATCAGAATAAGTGTTGGTATAAAATGGGGTCTCCCCCTCCAGCAGGGTCAAAAAAAGATGTGTTTAAATTACGGTCTGTTAGTAGTATAGTAATTGCTCCTGCAAGAACTGGTAGAGAGAGGAGAAGTAAAATTACTGTAATAAAAATAGCTCAGATAAATAAGGGTATTTGGTCTATAGTTATACCATAAGATCGTATATTAATAACAGTAGTTATAAAGTTAACTGCTCCTAGAATGGAAGAAACTCCGGCTAAATGTAAAGAAAAAATACCTATATCTACAGAAGCTCCGGCATGGGCAATTGCTGCGGCTAATGGCGGATAAACGGTTCATCCTGTTCCAATTCCACTTTCTACTATACCTCTTATTAATAATAAGGTTAAAGATGGTGGTAGAAGTCAAAATCTTATATTATTTATTCGTGGGAATGCTATATCAGGAGCTCCTAATATTAAAGGGAGTAATCAATTACCAAATCCTCCGATTATAATAGGTATTACTATAAAAAAAATTATTACAAAAGCGTGGGCTGTAACTACTACATTATAGATTTGATCATTACCAATAAGTCTTCCTGGTTGGCTTAGTTCAGCACGGATAATTAAACTTAAAGATGTTCCTACTATACCAGCTCAAGCGCCTAAAATAAAATATAATGTACCGATATCTTTGTGGTTTGTAGAGAAAAATCATCGTTGCAT